TCGACTTTCTATTCGATCTATTCAATTCAAAAATGAAATACAATATTTTCTTAGAATTCTTCATAGGCATCATAAATCATATTCATATATAGATATTCGATTATTTAATTTTGGTTTTGGTTGCGGAGTTTGCATATACTCATATATGTTGTTATAATTGAAATTGAGAAAAATGTAAAAATTAAGAAAGATTTTTTATTCAAAATTTAAAAGAATCAATACTAATTAGTTATTTATTTGATTTTCTTATGTCATTAGGAAAACATAATTTGAGACCCAAATCGAAGAATCGTTCATGAAATTGTGGTCAAGTCACAAATCAATAGTTATAGTTAATGGTTCCAATTTATCATGAATTTTTACTTTTGTGACTGAAAGTCCACATTTCTATTGAAAAATAGAAATGATAGTAAAAGTTCAGATCTTGTGCATTTTTAGATACTATAAAATCAAAGGATTTTTTTTGAGTATTTTCTTTTAGTATAGTAAAGGAATTAAGGAAACTGGTATTCAAGATGCAAGTCGAATAAAATAAAAAAATGAAGTTAAAGTTCAGTAATCCACTCCAAAAAGGAGTAAGGTAAGGGTTTCATCTATTTTTTATCGTTTTGGCGGCATGGCCGAGTGGTAAGGCGGAGGATTGCAAATCCTTTATTCCCCAGTTCAAATCCGGGTGCCGCCTGATTAACAAAAGAATCGAAATCCCTTATCTACATCTACTGATATAAATTATTGAAGGATGTCCCAACATAAAAGGGCTTTCCTTTGATACATGCGATGCGTGATTGGGGGTTCTGTCTGTCAATCCTTGGCGTCTCGGATTCAAGGAAAGGATTTAGTAATGGAAGGGAATCGAGAAGTCTTGATAGCCCTTCCACTATACGAGAGGGTTTACTGACTGGGCCTTGAATTCCATTCTATTATATAACTGAAGGGAGAATCTAATTAAGGAAAGTAGTAATTATTAGTTGTGGAAGGGGAGAAGTTTTATCCAAACTCACGAGAGTCCCGGAATACTCAGGTATTCGGCCCATATTTTTTTGGATAATAGAATTGGATTTTTTATAGTCTAGAAAAAGCGCAAAGTAAAAAGAACTTCTTTTCATCGCCCCCTATGACAGAAATGTAATATATATATATACTGTCTCTCGATTTTTTCAGAGAGACGAAATAGATTCAATGGGAAATAAATCGAAATAAATAGAGGGATGTGATAGATATTGATCTATCTTGGTTCTATATTTTGATGAGTTTTGAGGGTTACCAAAAGAAGGAATAGGTCTTATGATTTCTACATGTTCTATTAGTAAGACTCTCTTGGGCAAGGGAGTCACTGCGTATTTTGCTTGGGCATAAGCTTCCCCAATTAGACTCGAAATCATATAGTAATTTTTTCTTTTATAAGTCGATTTCTTGGATTGGTTCTTTCAATTATGATTATGAAATGAATAGTCTGGGGTCAGAATCCCTTTTTGACTCTGCACCATTTATTTCACTATTATTAGTAAACAATAATGGAAGAATTCCTTCATATTGATAGAAATAGGGGACATAATTCACATGGATATAGTAAGTCTCGCTTGGGCTGCTTTAATGGTAGTCTTTACATTTTCCCTTTCACTCGTAGTATGGGGAAGAAGTGGACTCTAGAAGTACTACTAATTTAGTCGAATTGAGGAATAAAACCGTCTAAATTTTTTGATTTTATAGGTAGTTCGGCAAAGTGTTTGAACTAGAATTCGAATAATGTCAATAAAAGAAAATAAAACAGATATTTAAATCCCTTTTTTCTTAGTTTATCCAAGAGAAAGTCGTTCTGGTATTAAGCGAATATGTACTTGCTAGAGGAAAGAACATAGATAGAGTGGATTTTCAACAAGATACTATACATAAAAGTATCTTGCCTAGATCGAGTCGCATATTGCGTACTTATTTTTTATTATTTTCGCAATTTGATTTATACTTTATAGACATCGACTCATTTCATATCATGGTTCAAGTGTTTCAAATTGGTGGGGTTTACTACGCCTTTTCCTTTTAGAAATTGGACGAAATTCCCATACCATAGAACTTCTCGGATCATCTGTCACCGGCTCAATCAATTGCTTCTTGGAAATGATCAAAAAAGATTACTATGCTGAAGTTTCTTCTTTTATTAATGGATGCCCTACCAACTTCGTTTTGATTCTTTCAATAAATACTGGAATTTCAATTTGCAACGAAATCTAGGAATTTGAACCACAAAAGCCAGAGTGCTTTTCGCTTATTTTGGCAATCAATACAAATAAATCAATGTAGAAAAATTTTTGTCCTATGTACATTAAATAGAGAAGATCCATATTTTATATTGATCTATATTAACTTTATATAGTAAAACTTTATACATTACAAAAAGACTAATTGAATAGATAATATGGTCGAAAGAAATATATAAATCTTTCTACCATATTATCAGATCTCATAAAATACTGCCGATTCTAGCCCGCTTTTTTCATTTAAGTTGAAGAATAAGAAGTGAAATTGGAATTCCCTTTTTTCTATTTTTTAAATCATTTAGAAATAACTCAGAAGTAAAGTTTCATTCAGATTAATCATTTTGGCTGGCCGTTTTTACGTATATGATAAGTAAAAAAGCAGTAGGAACTAGAATGAAGAGTGCAGTAGCAATAAATGCGAGAATATTTACTTCCATAATTCATCGTTTTTACTTCGCAATAACTCGGGATTTAATCCCATAGAGATGATAACAATTTCGCCTGTAAATTCAATGGTATGAATTCCATCTCGATGATATCGAATCGGATCAATATCATGAATAACAATATCTGAACTATCAAAAAAATCCGTCGTCGCGAATTGAATAGTATAACATAGGAAGATCTTTTATCCATACTGAATCCAAAATTTGTTATTTTTCTTTATATGGATTCATTTACTTTCTTTTCTATAACCTACCTTCTTCTTTGTACAATCATCTGATGAAGTATCATCTGGCCACTGTTTTTTCCACTTTCATTGGTTACAAACCCCCCAAAAAACCAATAAATAAAAGTAAAATATAAAAAAGCGAAGGAGTTAAGCCCTAAATTATTAAATTATTTTTATTTCATTTTAATCAAATGAAATAAAAATACGAAAGAAAAAAGATTCTCCATTCCTTCGCTAAAAAAGGGGATGGAATCCTTGTTTGATCTTTCTTTTATTAATATCCTATTTTCTTGGATTATTACTAGACACATATATGAAAAGTTGAGTGTGAAATTGGGATGAAATCGAGTTGTTCAAATTGAAATTAGTCGGTCTTAGTCATTGAGATTAAAACAAATCGGGTAAGATAGGTTTAATCGGAAAAGTCTTTTATTCAGCGAAGTTAACGAGAATTCCATTTTATAGTGTACAAGAAAGGAATTTCATTTGTGTATGTGATCTTACTACCGAAAAACATATGGTACTCAATTAGACGCGATAATTTGAAAAATCAGACCCAGTATGGTATCTCCTTGAATCCTGAATAGGGTGTTTAAGATATTATCAATAATAGTACTAATATACGCATATATATCCCATTAATTGGTCAAGTTGACGTAATGAAAATTTCTAGAGTTGTTTGATGAGAAAGAATGAATAGAATTGAATTCCCAAGATAAAATTCTATTCATTCTTTCTCTTTTCCCAGAAAAAGGAGAGATTATTTGATCTATTTATTTGGTCCGTCGGGACTGACGGGGCTCGAACCCGTAGCTTCCGCCTTGACAGGGCGGTGCTCTGACCAATTGAACTACAATCCCAAGGAAAAAAGGGTATACAACATCCATAATTTTATTATTTTCTTTTCGATTTAGAAATTTTTTATTGTGTTGTAACAGAGACTCAAGTGATATATCACATAAGTATGCACTCTAGTGAGAACACCACAAATGACTAGTAATTCTTTGATTCTTTCCAAATTGTCCACCAAATCCATTTTTTTTATAATAAATCTTTCAATCAATTCGAAAAAGAAAAAAAGTTTTTTCCTTACATTTTCTTAGCATAACCAAACTTTTCGTAACAAAGAAATCTAGCAAAAAATCGAGGCAGGTATATAGTATAGAAAAATTGGATTTGTTTCTTACTATTACCACGTATCGGCGGTTTCTGGAAGACAAATATCTTCATCGAATGGTGAATCAGTGAATTCTTGGGCCGAGCTGGATTTGAACCAGCGTAGACATCTTGCCAACGAATTTACAGTCCGTCCCCATTAACCGCTCGGGCATCGACCCAGGAAGAGTCAATTCTATTTTCATTTTAGACCTATCGATAATCCATGATCTGCTTCCTTTTGTAGTACCCTACCCCCAGGGGAAGTCGAATCCCCGCTGCCTCCTTGAAAGAGAGATGTCCTGAACCACTAGACGATGGGGGCATATGTGTCCGACCGCCAGGATACTATGCTCATAGTATGAACAGTTTTTTGAAATTGTCAATATAATTGAATAGTATGATGAAATCAAAAAGATCTTTCCGTCTTTCATGATTCCATATCATCCAATCGTTCCTCCTATTTTTTTTTTTTAGGAATTCTTTAAATTGGACTTCGAACCGCTCTATCTATATAGAGAATATAAATAAATATTCTAATCGAATTAGAATATTAATAAACGAGAAGAATCTTTCAATTTCATTTCGATTTAGAATCTTCTTTTTTCTTTCAATACATTATTGAATAAAATATCTTTGATCTATGTCGAATTGGTAGGTACATGATTGGAATTCTGAGGGGGATTAACTCAAACAAGTAGGTTCGATCTTGTTGAATTGATATTTGATCAATTAACTATCCAAAAATTTTTGGACCCGAAACTCGATAGGTAAATAAACTTTATTATTCCGGAAGGAGTTACTAACCGTTCTAAGTCTATTTATGTATTGTATATAGAACTTATATATGTAATATATGTACATACATATATATATCTTAGTAACATAGTTACTCATTTAATTTACTAATTACTAAA